CCTAAACACCTATCTCCCGTAGTTCTGGCCAGCTAAGTACAATTTGACCCATGCTTTTAAAAACAAACAGCTACCCCCGACCGAACTAACCCAATCAGACAAAACTCCTAACAATGAACAGTCCCTTTTCCGGATTTCAAACAACTTGATATAATTTTCATGCTTTAGAAGCAATCAGCAAGTAACCAAAAGACCCCCTCAAAAAGTATCCGGGCCAATCAATTGATTGTAACTTATAAAAATAAGAGAACCACTAATTTTTCGATCCTTTCGTACTAGAAAATAGTTATATCAATGTTTCTTCAAATTGTAGATAGAAACCAAGCTGTCTTACGACGCTTTTAACTCAAATCATGTACGGCTTTAATGGACGAACAGACCAACCCTTGGGAGCGACTGCTCCCCAGGATGCCGCAATTCAACATCGAGGTCGCAAACATCGTCGTCGATAAAAACTCTTAAACGTTATTGCGCTGTTATCCCCAGGGTAACTTTTATTTGTTTATCGTTAACCATTTCACCCCGAGCTAACGGGTCACTTAAACCCACCGTCCAAAGACAAGTGTCTGCTCTGGGTCTCCCCTTAGCAGTCAGACATAACTAAACATACATCTTAAGTCCGCCTTCGTTACTTTTTTAAAGGCGGTCGCCCCAACCAAACTGTCTCACTTATCAAATCCCAAAAACATATATTTTTAAGTTGCCTTTCTTAAAATAAAAAGTGAGCTTTTCTAACCCTAATTGATTCACACCACATTTTAAAACTATTTAAGTCAGCCACATAAGTCTCCAGTAAAGTTCCATGGGGACTTCTTGTCTAACAATTTAGATGTAGCATCTTCACTACAAGTTCAATTTCACTGGAAACTTCCTTAAGACAGCGAGACCCTCGTGACACCATTCATACCGGTCAACAATTAATTGACTATTGATTTCGCTACATTTTCACGGTCAGTGTTACCGCAGCCATTAAATTGTCTTTGTTAAATTCGCCTTACCAACCTTTTAAGATACAACCATTGGGCAGGTCTCACCCCTCATACTTCTACCCTCATATTAGCGAAGAGCTATGTTTTTGGTAAACAGTCGAGGCCCTGTGTTTTAACTTCTAATGAAAGCTAATGACTAGCCGAGTTCCTTAAAAAACTTTTCCCCCTCACTATCTCCCACTTGTGTTAGTTTGCGACAGTAATCTTTTGTTATAAATCTTTCCTGGCACATTGTGCGTTTATTACTATCGCCCATTGGTAACCCCCTTAGAGGCTGTTTCACCCAAGCCTCTTCGCTCGGTGCCTTTGGCTTGGAAACCCGGGGAGATGAAGCAACAATTTTTTTACTCATGTTCACATTTTCTCTTCTGATTCTTGGGTTCTCACCACCTCCCAACAGTCTGTTCTACTACCAAGCAAACTACTTACTGCCCCCAGAGTTTCAGTTCAACTTTTAGCCACCATAATTTTTGGGAGAAAAGAGTTCTTGAGTGAACTTCTACGCATTCTTTCAAAGATGGCTGGCTCCAAGCCTACCTCTTCATTGTCTAAATCCCATGTTCCTTTTACACTTAATTATTGAATCTCTGACTTTAACTTCTAGTTTGGGCTCCCCCCCTTTAACAACGGACCTATTTGCCCCTTGTCTGTCTGTCCACTTCCAATTTTACCTTAAAAGCCCATCCCCCTTAAGGCGATAGATCTTTACCCTAAAATTTTAATGGGGCGTCGATTGAAAAAATAAAGTCAGTCACTTGGCATCTGCAATCGTAACACCCCTCCATTTTTGTTTTAGCCTCAATCTGTGGCCCCTGTGTGAACGCCCTACTTCAATAGTTTTCGCAAAAAACCAGCTATCTCCAAGTCCGATTAGTCTTTCCCCCCTAACCACGGGTCCTCCGAGGTTTTTGCTACAACCACCGGTTCGTTCATTAAACTGCCCATGGTTAGATCACTTGGTTTCGGGGAATTTGACTAAAAAGCCCCTTCGACTTCTCTTCATCTACACTTTTATCCTTTTTACTTAAATTTGCCAAACGATATCTCATAAACCCATTATACAAAAGGTACGCTGTCTCACAGCTGCTTTAAAGAACAGGATTCAAGATCTTTTCAAGTCTCTTTCAATCTTCCTTCACAGTACTCGCGCTTTCAGTATGGACCAACAGTTAGTCTTAGATATGTGAACTCCTTTCTTCCACTATTTACTTCCCCTCTGGGACTTTTCCGCTTTCGCTCCCTGCTACTTACGGAATCTCGTTTGATTTCTCTGTGTCACTCTGATACTAAGATGATTCATTTTTCAGTTCTTTTCATTGCGTTTCCGCATTGAAACACGAGCTTAAAGCCTCTTCTTCGCTCTTTCGAGTCTCCCGTCCAATTTAGCCCATCTTAATCTTCCTCCTCTCCCCTTTTCCTTTTACCCAAAGTTATAGAGGCGGGAGTCGAACCCGCTTCTTCGGGGCATGAGCCCGACGACTTACCCTTTGTCCTCTCTACCCCCCCCTCCCTTGGGGCCCCCCCCACAAAAGTCGAGGGGACCCCAACCCCTCCCACACAAAACTTTAACACAAAAGCCACTCGCATTGAGAAGTTTTAGAGTGACAGAAAAAGACTTTTTTAAAATTTTTTCAAAAAGAGATAGCCTTTTAATTATACTATGTTTCACGCCGCCCATAACGACCAAACTTACATCTTTAAAGAGAGCGGAGACTTAGGTTTCGGCAAAACAATCTCGACCTGGTGTCATTCTGCCGGATACACATGCTTTTGTATGCGACAAGACCACCCAGACCCCTCTAGACAAGCAGCCTCCACCCGAGCGCGAAAGTAGGTCTCATCACTCTCCAGGGTCATACGCGTCAGTCTCTCCAATGGAAACTGAAACTTGGTCCTAAGGGCCTCTGGCATAGCCTGATACCGCTCGGGTTCATCCGTTGGTATGATCCTTAAATAAGGAGCCGGGGCGTATGAGAAGCCAGAGGGATATACCTGCTCCATTGGCGCCCGCCAAACCCAGCCTTCTGCAATGCCCGGCACTGTCGGAGCAGGGCCCATGCTGGACAGATTCTGAGGGAGGAGGTCGTAAAACACCCCTATCCTCTCCGGGATGAATGCATCTCAAAATGTAGGCGTTATGGAAAACATCGTCATATTACATGAATGCGCAACGGCCACTGCGCCATCACGCACATGCTCTACGCCAAACACCAGCGTGCTGTTTCCACAAAGGTGAACGACAGTGCGCGCCGCTAACTCACTTGCTCCTGCATCCAGGGTAGTGTGAAACATAGTATAATCAAAGGGTGCGTACAAACAAAATGCGCCGGGTGCTACTTCGCACCCGACTAATATAGTTAAGACTAATGACAATTGTTTGGTAATCGCCACAGAAATAGGCGACGTTAACAAAGAGGAAGTAAAATCTAAACACGGACCTAAACACTGTGCAATAAACGACTTTTTACTCTTCTGTTTTTTTTAATTCAACGCTCAAAGGTAGCTCTTCATAAGTGTGAAATAAAGGAGGAGAAAAATGGGCCCACTCTAAAGAGGTCCAGCTCTCCCCCCGGTCTTCCCCTCACGCAATAAATTGCTCCTCTCAAACATATGTGTCATAAATAATATATATGAAAAAAACGACTCCCACTATTGAAATTGTAGAGCCCAAAGAGCTCACCAGATTCCAACCAGCAAAACAATCTGTAAAATCAGAATATCGTCTTGGAAACCCTGTCAAGCCCAAGAAGTGTTGGGGGAAAAAAGTCAAATTAACGCCGATGAACATTATCCAAAAATGAGCCTTGCCATATAGCTCGTTATAACAATACCCCGTCATTTTCCCTAATCAATAGTAAAACCCCCCAAAAATAGCAAAGACCGCCCCCATAGAAAGCACATAATGAAAGTGGGCAACAACATAATATGTGTCATGCAAAACAACATCCAAAGAACTGTTTGCTAATACAACCCCGGTTAAACCGCCCAATGTGAACAAAAAAACAAAGCCTATTGCCCAGAGCATAGGAGTGTCTAACCTCAAAGTTCCCCCAAAAATAGTGGCCAGCCAACTAAACACTTTTATTCCAGTTGGCACAGCAATAATCATAGTTGCCGCAGTAAAATATGCTCTTGTGTCCACATCCATCCCAACCGTAAACATATGATGAGCCCACACAATAAAGCCCAATATTCCAATTGAAAGCATTGCATACACCATTCCTAAGTAGCCAAAAATCTGCTTCTTAGCAACAAAAGTTGGTATTATTTGAGAGATCATCCCAAAGCCAGGTAATATTAAAATATAAACCTCTGGGTGTCCAAAAAACCAAAACAAATGCTGAAATAAAATTGGGTCGCCTCCTCCTGCGGGGTCAAAAAAAGTGGTATTAAAATTTCTATCCGTTAATAGCATGGTTATGGCCCCCGCTAATACTGGCAAAGACAATAATAATAAAAAAGCAGTGATCAAAATAGACCACACAAACAATGGCATTTTATCTAACGTCATTCCGGGGGCTCGCATATTAAATATAGTTGTTATAAAATTCATTGCGCCCAAAATCGAAGACGCCCCAGCTAAGTGAAGGCTAAAAATAGCCATATCCACCGCCCCACCAGAGTGGGCTTGAATGCTCGACAAAGGGGGATAAACCGTCCATCCGGTGCCGACTCCTTGTTCAACAAAAGCGGAGCCTAATAATAATATTAAAGCCGGGGGCAACAACCAAAAACTAATATTATTAAGCCGGGGGAAGGCCATATCGGGCGCACCAATATATAGTGGAACCAACCAATTCCCAAACCCCCCAATCATTACTGGCATAACCAAAAAAAAAATCATAATAAACGCATGTGCCGTAACAATTACATTATAAAGATGATCGTCTCCTAACATAGCCCCCGGAGCCGAAAGCTCTAATCTTATTAACATACTGAAGGCCGTACCGAGCATACCTGCTCCAATCCCAAATACTAAATATAACGTGCCAATGTCTTTATGGTTTGTTGAAAACCCCCAGCGAATTACATATAGACTTTTCATCTCCAAATAAATACAACTTCTTTAGTTTGCCCCAAATAACCCCCCAAAACAGTCCCACTTTTTATCACCGACTTTCTTATTAACCAATTCATTTTGATCATAGGTAAAACAAAAAACACCAATAGAAAAAACAATAAAAACAAAACAAGTAAAGTTCATCGGTATTGAGTTAAAAACATGGTAATGTCTAATTGTGGCACTCTAACTAAAATGTAACCAAAACTAATTGAGGCAGGGGGTGCGGGACTTTCACCCACATTTTTAGCTTTGAAGGCTAACGGTCTACTTTAACCTAACCCCCTCGATCGAAAGACCACTCTCAAAAAAACCTAAACAACCCCCCAGATAAACATAGCAACGCCAATCAATATAACTAAGGCATAGTTAAAAACTTGACCAGACTGTAGGCTGCTAAGACCTCGAGTTAGCCCAATCAAAAAATTAGATATCCCCTTTGGGCCCGCCAACTCTAGCGTGCCTTTATCGATAGTCCGATATGAAATTTGATGGCCCCCCTTTCACGCCCCCTTCGCTAAAAAATAGTTAAGAACATAGTTGAACTGCCAAGCAGAGTATAAAAAAGTATAGCCAACTCGGCCTATAAAAGAAGGAACCTTAAAGAAGTGCGCTGAATAAAAATAAAGAAGAATAACTAACATCGCCCCCCCCAAACTAAGAGCAACCGGCAATAACTTAATAAAAATAGGAACAATTGGAAGGGGTGTTATTTGAAAAGACCAGGCCACCTCTTTAACCAAATAACCCACAAAAAGACTCCCAAAAGCTAGTGACACTAAGGGCAAAACTAAGTTCCAAGAGCCCTCGTGAACACGTCTAAAAATTGCTTTTCTAGAATTGGTGTTGGATAAAAAAGTTAGATAAACCAATCGAATTGAATAAAGGGCGGTAAGTAAGGCCGAAAAACCCCCCAATCAATAAGCAAAAGTTAAATAATATTGCTCAAAGGCCAACTCTAAAATTAAGTCTTTTGAATAAAACCCTGTTAAATAAGGAAGCCCCATTAAAGATAAAGAACCAATAACAACCATAATATAAGTAAGAGGTATTGACCGAATCAGCCCCCCCATCTTCCTTATATCCTGTTCGTCAGACAAAGCATGGATTACAGACCCCGCACTTAAGAACAGCAAAGCTTTAAAAAAAGCATGGTTCATTAAATGAAATAAGCCTATGGAATAATGAGAGACCCCACAGGCCACCACCATATACCCCAATTGACTACAAGTCGAATATGCAATAACTTTTTTTAGATCATTTTGAATTACCCCAACGGTGGCGGCCAAAAGCACCGTTAGAGACCCGACGATTGTTACGGCTATTAAAGCAAGTGGGGCTTGCTCAAAAAAAGGAGAAGATCTAATTAATAAAAAAACACCCGCCGTCACCATGGTGGCCGCATGGATTAAGGCGGACACCGGAGTCGGTATATGCTTTCTCGAGGCATGACTATTTTCATAACAGACAGGACTTTCTCTTCTACTTTACAACTTGTTTACTTTTAAGTCTGGTGACTAGTCTTTAGATAAAAGGCTTTCGCCTATTCTCACTCCAGCCCACCTTTAACCCACTCATATATTAAGCCCAAGGTTAGAACCCCCAAAAACACCACCATAACCCAAAACCCAAAGGGAGAAATTTGATTAAAAAGAACACACCAGGGGAAAAGAAAAGAGATCTCTAAATCAAAGATTAAAAACAAAATCCCGACTAAAAAAAAGCGAACTGAAAAGGGGCGGCCTGGTACTCCAAAAGGCTCAAACCCACATTCATATGCCGAAACTTTCTCTCGATCCGGCTGTTTTACCCCTAAGAAATAAGAAGCGCCAAAAAAAAGCGCGGAAAGAACTACACTAAAAACCAATAAGAAGAAAAGGCTATAAAACTCCAAATACATCGTCTGTTGCATAAATGACCATTTCTTTAACCCCGAAGTGAACTAAATGACTTTAAGATTATCGTTCCTCTTATTCGATAGTACGCAACCATAATGGCCAACCCGATGGCGGACTCCGCCGCCGCGATTGTCAAACCCATAATTGTAAAAACTTGTTCAACTAAAAGATCTATTTCAATAGAATTAATTAAAAACAAAAAAAAGGCCGCTAATAAAATTAATTCAATAGAAATTATCATAATTATAAAATGTCCTCTATTAAGAACCACTCCCCAACCCCCCAACAATAACAATACCACGATAACAATCACATACTTATAATACACGATTTTATTTACCCAATAATTAAAAAAAAATGCACTTACTCCTTAGATAAAGACAATATTCAATTGATATAACGGTCTAGCGAAACCGCCTCGATTACAATGGGCATAAAAGAATGATTCGCCCCACAAATTTCTGAACATTGACCATAGAACGTACCTGGTCTTTTAATAAAAACTCCGGCTTGGTTTAACCGACCCGGAACCGCATCTGTTTTTACCCCCAAGGCGGGAACAGCAAAAGAATGTAAAACATCCGCGCCAGTCACTAAGATTCTCACATGTGTTTTAATAGGAACGACCAATCTATTATCTACTTCTAATAACCTAAAGTCGCCACTGTTTAAGTCCGATGTTGGAACCATATAAGAGTCAAATTCTAACGTTTCCTCCTGATAGTCGGAATACTCATAAGACCAATACCATTGATGTCCAATTGCCTTAATTGTTAAAGCAGGACCCACAACCTCATCCATCAAATACAATAACTTTAAAGAAGGAGAGGCAATAAAAACCAATATTACAGCTGGTATTATAGTCCAGACTATTTCTAATAAAGTTCCGTCAACCAAATCTCTGTCGTAGTACTTACCACTTAAGGCCTCAACAAGCAATCACAACACTACCATAACAATAACTATCAATAAAAACATAATCTGATCATGAAAAAAAACTATTTCCTCCATCACCGGGTCTGCCGCCTCTTGCAAACCCAAATGCCAAGGTTCCGGTATATCTTTCTTTCCACATACATTTACGACATAAAAAAGACCACTTAACATTTGCTCTTAATTCTTTTGTAACCGCCCACTATGAGCCCCATCAATAAACACAAAGATATAAAAATAATCACACCACATCCACAAAATGCCAATACCAACTCGACGCCTCAAACCCCACATGTTGCCGGCAAGTAAATTGGTTAGACTTTAGTCTTATCAAACAAACAGTTAAAAAAGTGGTCCCAATTATAACATGAAAACCATGAAACCCAGTTGCCATAAAAAAGGTAGACCCATAAACCGAGTCCGAGATAGCAAAAGGGGCCTCGTAATACTCAATTGCTTGTAGCCCCGTAAATAAAACACCAAGCAAAACAGTTAAGGACAAACTCAAAATTGCCTCTTCTCTCCTTCCACTAATTATAGCATGGTGGGCCCAAGTGACAGTAGCACCGGAACTCAATAAGACAGCAGTATTTAACAAAGGAACTGAAAAAGAGTTTAAAGGATTGACCCCTTGAGGAGGTCAAACCACACCCAACTCTACAGCGGGCGCCAGACTACTATGAAAAAAAGCTCAAAAAAAAGAAAAAAAAAAAAGAACTTCCGAGAGTATAAATAAAAGCATCCCATATTTTATCCCCTGTTTAACCACCAAAGAATGATGCCCTTGAAAAGTCGACTCTCTAATAACATCTTGTCATCAAACGAACATAATTGTCACAATTACCAAGGCTCCCAGATACATAATTTTATTTAACCCATAATGAAAATACATAACACTTCCCACAGTAATAAAAAAAGCCCCCCCCGCTCCTAAACAGGGCCAAGGAGAAGGCTCAACTAAATGATAGGGATGACATAAAACAGTTCGCACCACCAAACAAATTATTTACCAAACCTTAAATAAAAACACTTCGACCTTGAACCCAACAACTTAATAAAAACTAAGTCGCGCCACAAAATTTACTAACAAGCCAAGAGGTCTGCTCCACCTCGGCTTTAGACAACTTAATCTTTGTTTCTACACATTGCGATAAATCCAAATAGCCTGTTGCAGGCTTTAGCTGGTAAAGCCCCTCTGTCACAACCAAAGCATCTACAGTCCGAAGGGACTGGATGGACTCTCAACGGGAAAGCACTTCAGAAGAGATGGATAGCCCGTCGCCTGCAGGACCCATAAATAAAACCACTCCATTTAAGACCAATTCCGGGGATAATGTCATATTTACCATGATTTGCGACATCAAGGGCCAGTTCCCTCACCCTCACTATGTTACGACTTACTCTGCCTCGGAGATCTTAGCAACCCCTTTGAAGAGCAAGCAAATTATCTGTCTAAGCAAAGGCGACGGGCTATTTGTACTAACACCGAAAAAAGTTCATTGAAACGCTCTACTTTTCAATTACTATTAAATCCAACTTTCTGTTATCTTCCAGGAACCTTCCGAACTCTTATTTTAGGGTTTCACATTCAAAGTTTCCCATTGTATAAAAAAATGTAGCGCATCTAATCCCCAAACGTTAGGACAATAAGACCTGACTTCATCCAATAACCCTGGGTTGAATCTGTTTTATGTTTAATACACAAATTGACGACGGCCATGCAATACCAGCCCTCACCCTTACTATGTTACGACTTACTCCGCCTCGGAGATCTTAGCAACCCCTTTGAAGAGCAAGCAAATTATCTGTCTAAGCAAAGGCGACGGGCTATTTGTACTAACACCGAAAAAAGTTCATTGAAACGCTCTACTTTTCAATTACTATTAAATCCAACTTTCTGTTATCTTCCAGGAACCTTCCGAACTCTTATTTTAGGGTTTCACATTCAAAGTTTCCCATTGTATAAAAAAATGTAGCGCATCTAATCCCCAAACGTTAGGACAATAAGACCTGACTTCATCCAATAACCCTGGGTTGAATCTGTTTTATGTTTAATACACAAATTGACGACGGCCATGCAATACCTGTCAATGGGGGATTCAAGTTTGGGTGAGGTCTCTCGCGGACTATCGAATTAAACGACACGCTCCTCTAATTAAAACAGTGAACAGCCAAGTTTTTTGAATTTTAACCTTGCGATCGTACTACTCAAGCGGAAAATTTCTTACTTTTTAGGATTGCTTCACATTCTCTTCATTATTTACAGTATGGACTACCAGGGTCTCTAATCCTGTTTGCTCCCCATACTCTCGTGTTTTAACCATCACATTATAATCTCAGAAATAAATAGCCTTCACGTCTAAGGTTCTTTTTTTTATTCACACATTCCACCGCTACAGAAAAATTCCATTTACCTTCTTAAATTATAAAACCCACTTTAATTAAAACGGCCGATCACACCCTTTACGCTTTTGTCTATAAAACTAGCCCTTAAGTTTCACCGCGTCTGCTGGCACTTAATTTGACAGGCTAGGTAAGGTGCCCTCTCTGTGTCTTACCTTCGTATATTGCACAAAATTCTTTACTGCTGCCTCGGGGGCAAAAGCCCCATTTGAGCCTTCCCCTTGTCTCAGTGAAAATGTGGCTCCAAACTAAAGCCCCGCATCATAGGCAAGGTGGTCCACTACACCCCCTTCTACCTAATACGACTCCGGCCCAGCCAGGCTTGGCCTCCAGATTCCCTCACCTGTTCGCACACTATCATAGGCTCAGTGATATCAGGATGAAAGGCCCATTCTTCATCTTGCTAAGTCTGAAAACTATTCATTAGATACTAGCATGTATTTAGAAGGTCACTTGTCTTTTATCTTCCCCAAAACCAAAGGACTTTCAAATCTCCAAAAACCAAACCCGGACTAGTCATTAGATTAATAAATAGGCTAAGCACCCCCCGGGCTAAAAAACACCCCATTTTTCACAGGGTCTATAATTATAAAAGGAAATATCCCAAAAAGGAAAATGGCTATTACTAAGGGAGAAAGGACCCATAGTTCACACCTGTTTAAGTCTCTAATAAAAAGGAGGTAATTGGAGGCCGCCCCAAAACTAATTCGATTATATAAATAAAGAGAATATGCCGCCGACCAAACCACGCCCGAAGTGGCTAACACCCCAAGCCCAAAATTATATTTAACAGCAGCTAACAACGAAAAAAACTCTCCAACAAAATTACAGTTTAAAGGAATCCCCATGTTGGTTAGTGATAAAACCATCATTATACAAACAAAAAGGGGCATTGTAAGGGTCACTCCACGATAATATTTAATAAGACGAGTGTGGTGCCGTTCATATAAATAAGTAATAGCAATAAAAAGGGCCGAGCTTACAAAACCATGCGCCAACATCATAAAGACTGCCCCCACCAGCCCCTCAATGGTGTGGGTAAATAAACTTAAGGGGACCAGCCCCATATGTGCCACCGAAGAATAAGCAATAAGCCGCTTAAAGTCCACTTGCCGACAGGTCAGTAAACCCCCATACACAATAGCCACAACACCCAACATAACAACTAAAGGGGCAAAATACTCGGAGGCTGCAGGCAAAATCGGCCAAGAAAACCTTAAAAACCCATAGCCCCCTAGCTTTAGTAATATCCCCGCCAATATTACCGAACCAGAAACCGGGGCCTCCACATGAGCTTGGGGCAATCAAATATGAAACGGTATTTGAGGTATCTTAACCGCTAAACTAAGAAAAAACCCAGCCAACACCCATTTTTGAGTCGTAACAGGTAGTTTTATGTTTAATAATATCTGATAATCAGTTGTTCCTGTGATACTATATACTTGAAAAATGCCCAAAAGCATGAACACCGACCCCGCGAAAGTATAAAAAAAAAAATAATAAGAGGCACGCACCTTTTCCTCTCTGGAGCCTCAAACGCCAATCAAAAGGAACATGGGGATCAATATGCCCTCAAATAAAATATAGAACAGAAGTAGATCAAGCACTAAAAACACCCCAACTAATAAGGCCTCTAAAAACAATAGGCACAATAAAAACTCTTTAAACAAGTGTCTAATTGATTTTCAACTAATTAAAATACAAATTGGTATCAATAACGCCGTTAAAACAAAAAAGAACAATGACGCCCCATCTAAGGCAAAAACCCCCGGGCCCCATTGTAAGTTTAAAGCCGGAGAAATGATTCATTCTATTCGATTTATAATTTGAAATTGTCCCTCTAAATCAAAAGCCCCCCACAAAACCAAAGCACTTATTAAAACCGCCAAAGACCACTCAAGCGCAACTCTTTTTAATTTTACACTATCTTCTCTCGAAACCTTCATTACATTTATTATCCCCATAAAAAGCAAAAAAAAAAATAGACCTAACCCGTTTTTTAGACCAAACACCATCCACTCCACCCGGGCAATGACAGCAGGGCTCTCCAACAACTAACCCAATAGAAGTGTTATCTGTCATATCTGCTCTCCCACCTCCTTCTTATTTATTTTGCAATATCTTTTTACGAAGTTTTTTATAAAACATTTTATAGACTAGAGCACCCCCCTTTAACCACAACACTCCTTGAGTTTTAAGCCGGAAAAACCTTCATTTCTTTTTCAGCTAGTGTAATACAATTGTATCCGCCAAATAAATAGTGGCCAATAGACAAAAAACATAAGCCTGAATTACTGCAACCGCTACTTCTAATAATGTTATAAAAACCATTATGAACAAAGGTAAAGCCCCCGCAAGCCCACTTGCAACTAACATATTAAACCCAAACCCAGCCAAAATAGCAAATAATAGATGCCCCGCCGATAAATTAGCCGCTAAACGGACTCCCAATGAAATGGCTCTGGAGACATAACTTACTGTTTCTATTAGTACCAAAAGAGGGGCTAAACCCAAGGGGGCGCCACTTGGCATAAAAACACTAAAAAAATCTCACTTAAACCCCCAAAAGCCAGCTAGGGTCACACCTATAATGATCGAAAAAGATAGGCCCAATGTAACTACAATATGAACGGTTGGGGTAAAAACATAAGGAAATAGGCCCAACACATTCAAAAATACGATAAAAAAAAAGAGAGAAACAATTAAGGGAAAATACCTTAGCCCCTCAGAGCCTAAATTATCTTTCACGACACTATGAAGATGATCATAGATTAACTCAATCATAGACTGCCACCTTTTCGGGATTAATTGAACCCCCTTGAATAACAATATAACCACAACTACTACTAAGACCATCATCATTGATGAATTAGTCAAGACGATCAAAGCCACTATTTTAAACTGATCAAAATAAGCACTGTTCATAATATTTAAAAGCAACCCCCAAACAAAGCCCCGCTCAGTTTTTTACCGACTAGTCTGAAAAAAAATATCTTGTCTTTTGACCATGGGCCCTGCTTCTGACCCAACCTCTTGGGTTAACACTATTGCCCCCACCATGGCCACTAAGAGTATAAGACTAGCTAAAATAAATAAATAATAACAGGCTATGTACAAAACTCGCCCGAGCGCCTCCATGTTTTGATATTTCATTAAAAACCAGGGAATGGCTAAGTCTCAAGCGCTTCTTATTTCAGCCCCAAATAAAGCCCGGTGGGCATAAGGGCCGCCGATTATTAATCAACTAGAGGCAACTTCTGAAAAAAAAAATGTTCCAATAACCAACCCAATAGGAACGTAGTTTGTCATATCGGCCTCCCCACCCAGTCGAAAAGCAGGGGGGAAATCTGTTAAATTTAACAACATAATTACAAACAAAAATAAAATAGCAATCGCCCCCACATAGATTATTAAAAACATTAGGGCAACAAAAGCTATCCCCAATCAAAGAAAAAAAACCGCAGAACCGGTAAAAACAACAACTAACCAAAAAATCGAATGAATGGGATTTAACGCTGATATCACCATGATTCCAGAACCAACAACTCCAAATGCCAGTATATAAAAAGCCACCCCAAGCAGATTTAACTCTTTTTAAAATAACCCCCCCACAGCCCAATGGGCTAATTGCAACCATAGATTCGGAGACAACATTGTAAACCCAATAACATACAAGCTACCGCCTATTAACAAGGCCTTTCTTAAATTTATTCAGTTTTCTTTTCTTAGCATCTTTAAGCTAATCAAAAGAGAAAAACTGGCTTGAAAATAGATAACTTTGACTACTCTAACATAATAAACACCAGCCACAACGGAACACACCACGGCCAAAAGAAAGGCCAAATAATATTGATATACCACGCCAGATAATAAAACCAACCACTTACCCAAAAACCCCACTAAAGGAGGAATCCCGGCTATCGAAAGAAAAGTTAAAGCCAAAGTTAGCGCTAAAACAGGCAATCTCCTGGAGAGCCCGCTAAACTCTACAATCAAACTTTTTACGGTGCCTAAAGCTAATATTATAGCAAAAACACAAATGGACATTATTACATATAAAACCACATATATTAAACTCGCTTGAATGCTCTCAAATGACCCAACCTCTATACCTCAAAGCACAAATCCCATATGCCCCACCCCACTGTAGGCCAACAGCCGTTTAACCTTGGTTTGGTTTAAAGCACCAACAGCCCCCACAAATATCGAAAAAAGAGCTCCAACTAATAAAATATTAACCGCCGACCCAATTAAAACCAAAAGTGAAAAGTAGCCTACTTTAGGGACGATAGCCAATAAAGCCGTCGTCGTTGTCGGAGCCCCATCATAAACATCCGGCGCCCACATATGAAAGGGGGCAACAGATAACTTAAATAGAAGGGCCACCACGATTAACAAACTACCGATTGGGACTCGAATCTCAGAAAAATCCAACCCCGGATTCAAGGCTAAGCTTATATATGAAATATGAGTCCCCCCCGTAGACCCACACAACAAAGCACACCCAAATAAAAATAGACCGGATGAAAGTGCGCCTAGTACAAAATATTTCAAACCAGCTTCGGCGCTTTGCCCAGACCCCCCCTTTTGAGCGACCAAAATAAAAAGGGAAAGGGCGGATAATTCAATCGCCAAATAAACAGAAAGTCAATTACTAGAAGAAACTAAACAAAGACTCCCCAATGCCACTATAAGGTTTAAAATGGGCAAGTGTGCATTCCTTTGAAAAAAAGTTCCACAAACTCGCGCCCCAAAGAACTTTGGAAAAATTAGCCTCTCCGCGTCCACCATCAACAAAACAGCAACAGAGCCTAGGATAATAATTAATTTAGTCGTTTCAATCCAACCGCTCTCAACCCACGCCCGAAAAGAATCACTACCACTTGGAGGCCAACCATTTTCAAACCACAACCCACCCATAAATGTTTCAGGAAAAAAAACACTATCACTTGGGTGCCAACCAATCCCCAGCCCGTTCACAAATACTTCAAGAAAAAAATCAGACAAAAAAGAATGGTCTCCCCCCGATTGACTTATAATCAATAATATTGAAATAGATAATTTTAAAACATTATTATTAATACTAATAATCACCAAACCCAATGTCAAAACACCCAATATCAAGAGCTCACCACCCCCAAACACCTGCCATCAATTAGCACACCTCAACTAAAACCCCGCAGATAATACCCAAAAGCCCACCCACCCCTCATACTAAAAAAACTTCGCCCATTTAAATAAAATATTATTTTCTACTTCCCCCAACAAAGGAATTAATATAAGAAAGTAGAAAAAATAGTACAGCGCCACCAGCTGCCCTATAAATATAAAAGGCTCTTCTACGACTAAGGACCCAATTCAGGTAAGAAGAACAAAATTCACCATAAATGATCAAAAAGCCATACGCCCAAAGGGACGAAAAGGTAGCCCTCTTAATCAACTCCGATGAAGTAGTGGAAAAAAGAATAAAATTAAGATACTAAAAAACATAGACACAACCCCCCCGAATTTGTTCGGTATTGAGCGCAAGATGGCATAAGCAAATAAAAAATATCACTCGGGCTGAATATGCACTGGGGTCACCAAAGAATTAGCTTGAATAAAATTTTCTGGGTCGCCCAATAGATTAGGCACCAAATACACAATAACACTCAATAGTGTCAACGTAACCACTATTCCATATCAATCCTTGGATGTATAGTAAACATGAAAGACAACATCGTCCACAGGGGACTTAGACCCCACGGGACTACTTGACCCTTCTACATGTAAATATATTAAATGAACCCCGACTAAAATCACTAAAAGAAAGGGGAAGAGAAAATGCAGACTAAAAAATCTAGAGAGCGTCGCCCCAGAAACACTAAACCCCCCCCAAACTCATTGCACAACATCTGCCCCCACATAAGGAAGAGCGGACAATAAATTTGTAATAACTGTCGCCCCTCAAAAAGACATTTGACCTCAAGGTAGCACATAGCCCAAAAAAGCCGTCGCCATCGTCAAAAGTAGTATTACGACACCCACCCGCCAAACCGGAGCTTTCAAATACCCCCCATAATACAAACTCCTCCCAATATGAAGGTAGAGACACAAAAAAAACAGAGAGGCCCCATTAGCATGAAAATACCTTAATAAAAACCCATGGTTTACATCGCGCATAATATGCCCCACTGATGCAAAAGCCAAATCGACCCCTACGCAATAATGCATGGACAAAAAACACCCCGTTATGATCTGCATTACTAAACATAACCCCAGCAAAGAACCAAAGTTTCACAAATAGCTTATGTTTGAGGGAGACGGCAGATCTACTAAAACACCACTCACCAGAGATAAAAGCGGATTCTCTTTTCGCAATGGCATAGGAAACCCCCCGGAGTTAAACTCTCAAATCAATGGAATATCTTAGATTGGGGGCGGGCCATTTAACCCAAAAAGAACACTAGCCACAAAAGTTACCACCCCCAAACTTAGAGGTAGATACGCCTTTCATAACAAAGACATAAGCTGGTCATATCGAATTCGAGGAAAAGAAGCCCTTACCCAAATAAAAAGTAAAATTATAAAAACAACTTTTAGACCAAACCACCCGGCCCCACCTTTTAAATATTTTATCGGAGAAAGTCACCCCCCCAAAAAAAAGATAGTTGTTAAACAGCTCATCAATATAATATGGGCATATTCAGCAAGAAAAAATAGAGCAAAAGACATCGAAGCGTACTCAACGTTATACCCCGACACTAGCTCCGACTCTCCTTCTGTTAAATCAAAGGGGGCCCGATTGGTCTCCGCCAAAGCTGAGACAAAAAACATTATTGTAACAGGGAATAGCGGAAAAAAAAACCAAACACCACTATTTTGCGCTAAAACAATTTCAGTCACACTCAAAGAGCCAACACACAATAGAACCGAAATGATGATCAACCCAATCGAAACTTCATAACTAATCATTTGCGCCGCTGCCCGAATTGCCCCCAAAAAAGCGTATTTAGAATTACTCGCCCACCCAGACATTAATATCGCATAGACACTTATCGAAGAAACCGCCAAGATATACAAAACCCCTATTTTTAAATCACTTATTAAAACGCCTCTCCCATAAGGCACAACCCCTCAAACAATTAAAGCCAAGGTAAAAGAAAGTACTGGCGCCACAATATAAACAAACAAATTAGTTTGATGCGGAATCACCGTCTCTTTGGTAAATAGCTTTAGGCCATCTGCAAAAGGCTGAGCCAATCCACTGACCCCCACTACATTCGGCCCTTTTCTAGCCTGCATATACCCTAAAACCTTTCGCTCGGCCAAAGTTAAATAAGCTACTGTGATAAGCAATGGGACTACGACCATTAATATTTTAAAAAACAAATGGACTATTACCACGAACATTTTAAAGCTGATTATTGGTCTAAAGACTAATCAAAAGACAAAAAATCACATACTCCCCCTCTGGGGCCAACTGAGGCTTACTTTAATCTATAAAATAGAATCACAAAAAGTCTCGGAGGTTCCAACCATCAAGCCTTCTAAGCCCAAACACTAGTCTTTAGATTGTTCAAACCAAAGCCCGTAAACTTAATAAACCAATCTATTAAATTTAATTACTAACCTCCAATTTTGTTACCTGCGGATCAACTCCCTATAAAGCCCCCTAAAACCCCAAAGCCTTCCCAGCATACAGTGACTCAATAATTCTAATTAATTACTTAAACAAAATGGCCCAACATTTACCCTCCATAGCATCCGGCAACCAAGTATGCAGCCCCAACTGTGCAGACTTTCCAACCGCCCCTATAAACAACAGCAAACAAATTAAAGTAATGTCGCTTGATGGGGCCGAGACAACAACCATATTAAAAACAGAAGAAAACTCTAAAGACCCAAAACGATCTCAAATACCAAACATAGCCAAGAGCAACCCCATGTCCCCCACTCGATTAACTAACATAGCTTTGATGGCCGCTTTGTTTGCCTCCACCCTAGTTAATCAAAAATTTATTAAAAGATAAGAACATAAGCCGACCCCCTCTCAACCAATAAACAATTGTAAGTAATTGTCGCTGCTAACCAACACAACCATCAAAAAGGTAAAGAGGGATAAATAAGACATAAAGCGAGGAATATGAGGGTCCCCTAACATATATGCCGTAGAAAAAATATGAACTAAAGTAGAGATTGTTGTAATAACAAGTAACATGATCGCAACCAAACCATCAAACTGTAGGCCAAAGTAAACAGTCAATAGATCAGAGTCTAATCACCTTCATAGTTTTATATGTGTCATAGAAAAACTTAAAATTATTTCATAAAACACTAAAGCAGACCAAGATAAGCTTATAATCAAACAGCTTGAAGTTAAAATTCCCGCCCCCTTTTCTCCTAATTTTCTTCCTCCGACACCGGCTGCAAAGGCACCCACCACTAAAAGAAACAAAATACAAGTATACAC